ATTCCAATTATGGATTTTCTGGGTTCTCTAGGTACTATTGTACCTAAAATAGCGAATTTTTATTCATCTTACCATTTAATAACTCATAATCAGATCTTGTTAAAGAGATTTTTGCTACTTGACAATTCTAAACAGACTTTCCAAGTACTTAAATACGGTTTAATAGATGAAAATAGTAGGATTTATAGTTCCGATCCATGCAGTAACATCATCTTGAATCCATTCCGTTTGAATTGGTGCTTTCTCCGTCACAATTATTGTGAAGAGACATCCACAATAATTAGCCTTGGACAATTTTTTTGTGAAAATGTATGTCTATTCAAATATGGACCGAACATAAACATAAAAAAATCTGGTCAAATTATAATCGTTCACGTTGATTCCTTAGTGATAAGATCAGCAAAGCCCTATTTGGTCACTCTGGGAGCAACTGTTCATGGTCATTATGGGAAAATACTTTATGAAGGAGATAGATTAGTTACATTTATATATGAAAGATCGAGATCTGGTGACATAACGCAGGGTCTTCCAAAAGTGGAACAAGTCTTAGAAGTGCGTTCGATTGATTCCATATCGATGAACCTCGAAAAGAGAGTTAATAGTTGGAACGAATGTATATCAAGAATTCTTGGAAGACCCTGGGGATTCATGATTGGATCTGAGCTGACCATAGCCCAAAGTCGTATCTCTTTGGTTAATAGGATTCAAAAGGTTTATCGATCCCAGGGGGTACAGATCCATAATAGACATATAGAAATTATTGTACGTCAAGTAACATCAAGAGTGTTGGTTTCAGAAGATGGAATGTCTAATGTTTTTTCACCTGGAGAATTAATCGGATTATTGCGAGCAGAACGCGCGGGACGTGCTTTAGACGAAGCGATTTGTTATCGGGCAATCTTATTGGGAATAACGAGGGCATCTCTGAATACTCAAAGTTTCATATCCGAAGCGAGTTTTCAAGAAACTACTCGGGTTTTAGCAAAAGCTGCTCTACGAGGGCGTATTGATTGGTTGAAAGGACTGAAAGAGAACGTTGTTCTGGGAGGGATTATACCTGTTGGTACCGGATTCCAAAAATTAGTGCACCGTTCAAGACAAGACAAGAACATTCATTTGGAAATTAAAAAGAATAATCTATTCGACTTAGAGATGAGAGATATTTTGTTACACCATAGAGAATTATTTTGTTCTTGCATCCAAGACAATTAATTTATATGAGACATCAGAACAATCATTTACGAATTCCTAAGGGTTGATTCATTTTTTTTTTTTACCCTTTTTTTAATTTCACTATTTATTTTATTTTATCTGGTCCGATCATTGATTTGGTAAAAAAAAAATAAGTAATAAAAAGAAATTAATGTAATGGTTTGAACCGCGTATCGACGGTCAATCCCCGTTAGAAGGTTCCCTCGGAACAATCATTATTTTTTTTAGGGTATCTCGTCTCTTTGCAAAAAACAAAGAGGGAATGTGGGGGAAAGTGAAAAGAAGATATTGGAACATCAATTTGCCGGAGATGATGGAAGCAGGAGTTCATTTTGGTCATGGTACTAAGAAATGGAATCCTAGAATGGCCCCTTACATCTCCGCAAAACGTAAAGGAATTCATATTACAAATCTTACTATAACTGCTCGTTTTTTATCAGAAGCCTGTGATTTAGTTTTTGATGCAGCAAGTAGAGGAAAAAGCTTTTTAATCGTTGGTACCAAAAATAAAGCAGCGGATTCAGTAGCATCGGCCGCAATAAAGGCTCGGTGTCATTATGTTAATAAAAAATGGCTTGGTGGTATGTTAACGAATTGGTCCACTACGGAAACGAGACTTCATAAGTTCAGGGACTTAAGAGCAGAACAAAACATGGGGAAACTGAACCGTCTCCCCAAAAGAGATGCAGCGATGTTGAAGAGAAAATTATCTGCCCTGCAATCATATCTGGGTGGGATCAAATATATGACGGGTTTGCCCGATATTGTAATCATCGTTGATCAGGAAAAAGAATATATGGCTCTTCAAGAATGTGCCATTTTGGGGATTCCGACAATTTGTTTAATCGATACAAATTGTAACCCAGATCTTGCAGATATTTCGATTCCAGCCAACGATGATGCTATAGCTTCAATCCGATTGATTCTTAACAAATTAGTATTTGCAATTTGCGAGGGTCGTTATAGCTATATAGGAAATCGTTGATTATTATTAAAAATAAAAAATAATCAAATTGCTTAATTATTTGATTTGGGAATTCCATAGATTTATTGGATCGGTTACTATTCCTGAACTTTTTAAAAGAGATAAATAAAAAAAAGTACTTGGGATATTGATCTTATGTGATTACTTGGAAATAATCGATTTATTATTAAAGTAGGTGAGTTCATAAAGAGATGGTTGAATCAAAATAATTCTTTTTTTTTTTGAAGTTCGATTTCTATCAGAGGACAATATGAATGTTATACCGTGTTCCATTAAAACACTCAAAGGATTATATGATATATCGGGTGTAGAAGTAGGCCAACATTTATATTGGCAAATAGGGGCTTTACAAATACATGCCCAAGTACTTATCACTTCTTGGGTCGTAATTGCTATCTTATTAGGTTCAGTCATCATAGCTGTTCGGAATCCACAAACCATTCCGAGCGGTGGTCAGAATTTCTTCGAATATGTCCTTGAATTTATTCGAGATTTGAGCAAAGCCCAAATTGGAGAAGAATATGGTCCTTGGGTTCCCTTTATTGGAACTATGTTCCTATTTATTTTTGTTTCTAACTGGTCAGGTGCTCTTTTACCTTGGAAAATCATACAGTTACCTCACGGGGAGTTAGCTGCGCCCACGAATGATATAAATACTACTGTTGCTTTAGCTTTACCCACGTCAGTAGCATATTTTTATGCAGGTCTTACCAAAAAAGGATTGGGTTATTTCAAAAAATATATTCAACCAACTCCAATTCTTTTACCAATAAATCTCCTAGAAGATTTCACAAAACCCTTATCTCTTAGTTTTCGACTTTTCGGGAATATATTGGCTGATGAATTAGTAGTTGTTGTTCTTGTTTCTTTAGTACCTTCATTAGTTCCTATACCCGTTATGTTTCTTGGCTTATTTACAAGTGGTATTCAAGCTCTTATTTTTGCAACTTTGGCCGCGGCTTATATAGGCGAATCCATGGAAGGTCATCATTAACTAGTCTTCAAAATCGTTTTTTCTTTTAAACTGATTCCAATTCATGCATGGCTCAAGAGAATCCAATCAATCGGTTGGGGAACATAATAGATACTGATACAAATATATATCATAGTATATTTGGTCTAAAATCAATCGTACGAGGAAAGATGGACTATATTACGGAATCGAAAAAAGGATGACTTAGGGAGGTCAAATTAGATATATGTAATGTCTATAAGTCCAGTCCATGTGTATCTTTCAAAAATGATTCTAGAATACCATTCTATATGAAATGCGGACAGGATAGTACACGTTATGGAGGAAACAAATGTATATGTGATATTAGATATTCATTAGTTATATAGGAATAGGATTATCCCTATAGATTATTCCTATCTAAAATCTATTTTATTTACAATTTACAGTCCACTGTATTTATATGTAGATGGATTTCAATACTATTTTCTTCTCTTTCGTCGGCGACTATTATGCATGGATTGAATGAAAAAACAAAACAGATGAATTCGGGAATGGAATAGAGTAAAGAACAAAGAATTGATGAAAGAATGGTTCGAAAGAAATGCAATAACTAGAGCTATGTGCACATCGATTTACAAAAAACCCATTGTGGGTAGAAAGTAAAAAAAAAAACAAGATATCGAAGTAGTTCTGACGATTCAGTTGATTCAATAAAATTTGTATTTTAATTCAGAATCTTGAGTTACTTCTCCACCCGATGGATCTTAGTGATAAAATATTAAGTAATAATCCATTGGTTGATTGTATCATTAACCATTTCTTTTTTTTTAGTGCGAGGAACTTACCCATGAATCCACTGATTTCTGCTGCTTCCGTTATTGCTGCTGGATTGGCTGTAGGGCTTGCTTCTATTGGACCTGGAGTTGGTCAAGGTACTGCTGCAGGTCAAGCCGTAGAAGGTATTGCGAGGCAACCAGAAGCAGAGGGTAAAATACGAGGTACTTTATTGCTTAGTCTAGCTTTTATGGAAGCTTTAACAATTTACGGGCTGGTCGTGGCATTGGCGCTTTTATTTGCGAATCCTTTTGTTTAATGTAATCCTAGAAATGTAAAAAAGTATCTTACATACCTTTTTTTATTTTATTTTTTAGAAAGCGTTTCAATTTCAATTCAATAAAGGAGATATTTCACAATTAACATGAAACCTAAAACCTAATCTAATAATATCTTATTGGAAACTTCAATAAAAAATAATAAAAAAAAGAAAGAAATCGATTACAAAAAGACAAGTGAGGTGATATAAAAAGAATTCTGGTTCTTTGTTAGTCCTATCTATATGAAGAGAGCATATGAAAAATGTAACCGATTCTTTTGTTTACTTGGTAGGGCACTATCCATTCGCTGGAAGTTTCGCATTTAATACCGATATTTTAGCAACAAATCCAATAAATCTGAGTATAGTGTTTGGTGTATTGATTTTTTTTGGAAAGGGAGTGTGTGCGAGTTGTTTATTTCAAGAATAGGTTGGATCCAACCGGCGGTACTTTCTTTCTGTTCTTTTATTTATTAATAGGAAATAGGATAAAAAATAGGAAAGAAAGATGTACGATCTAGACGAATTACTTCTGAATAAATGAAATTCAATAATCATATATATGTAAGAACCATAGCATTTCGTGACTCATTGGTAAATCAACTTTGATTCTCTATCAACCAATAATGTGAGACCATTAAGATGGTTAAAGCTAAACTGTTTGAAGTCCAAGCATAACATGGGTATTCTTTCTACCACTATGTTAGTATAGGTCGAAATGACTTAAAAATGAATAGAATAATTAGTTATTTATC